TGGTCTATTAGATCCAAAGTTTTTTCTTGACCTAACTACAAGGAGAAAGCGCTTTCTATATATAAATAGAATATGGAAAGACAAAATGTAAAATCTAGAAAGGAAAAGATAATAGGAATTATTAGTTTTAGAATCGAATTGGATCGAAATAAAAATTTTATTTTTTCGACTGATTGTGCCATACCTTTTTTTATTCTCATTTGAAATATTATGGGAATGAACCTATTGCTGAATCTACTGAGTTAAAAATAATTAAAGTAAATAAACTCAAGTCAAAACAAAAAAAAAAGTAAAAAAAAAAAAAAAAAGTAAAGAAAGGGTATTCTAAGGTATAAGTTCACTCTTTATTCGAAACTAGAAAATGTATTAGATACAATAAAAAAGAAAAAATCAAAATACAAAATAAAAATGGAAGCGATTCCCCAAGTTTGTTCCATATTAATTTAAAAAGAATTTCGTTTTTGGAATGCAGTTATATGACACAGTTTTGATTATTATTTTAATATTAGTTTATTCAAGAGTTGCCCAAGGAATCTGTTGATTCGGAATCGTGAGATGGGTCCATGTCAAATGTCAAAGATTATGAATTGATTTCTTTTTCTATCCCTGCCACTCTATTTTTGTTAGTACCTTCTAGAAAGATTGATGAATCAAAAACAAAAACTTTCAATTGGTAGGGTATTTTTGCTTATCTTCGTATCTTTTAAAAGTTGAAACTTAGGGAAGTGCTTTAGAAACATATGTATAAAAAGAAGATATTTCCTTTAGCTCCTTCATGCCTACTATAACTAGTTATTTCGGTTTTCTACTAGCGGCTTTAACTATAACTTCGGCTCTATTTATTGGTCTGAATAAGATAGGACTTATTTGAAATTCATTGAATGTGAATAATTCATAAAAAGAAATCTTTCTGTGGTATTCCAGATATTCTCTAGTTCCTTACCGTGTCGTGTTAATTACCAATTATTGGTCTATTGGTCATTGAGATTCCTAGCCAATACGGATTAATATTTAGGGATAGATATTACCTCTCTTTTTCCCCTTTCAAATAAATTAAATTGAAATGATTGAAGTTTTTCTATTTGGAATCGTCTTAGGTCTAATTCCTATTACTTTGGCTGGATTATTTGTAACCGCATATTTACAATACAGACGTGGTGATCAGTTGGACCTTTGATTAAATAACATCTCTTTTTTTAATTGACCCCCTTACTTAATTTCATTTTATTTAATTTAATCCGGGGGAGGTCAAGGTCAAATTCAGATTGCTGTTCAATTATTTCAGTTTAGTGTAATTTTCGATCTAACAAGCTAACAAGGCAAGAGCGGCATCACGCTCTGTAGGATTTGAACCTACGACATCGGGTTTTGGAGACCCACGTTCTACCGAACTGAACTAAGAGCGCTTTCTTATCACAACGGAAAAGACTATAAGGAGGGGGATTCTTTTTTTTTTTTTTTTCTAACGCCAATAAATATTTCTTGCATGTGTATACTATCACATATCATTAAAGATTATGTATGTCCAAATTGAATCGATCGAAAATAGATCTCTCGTTACTGTTCAGAGGAACAGTAATAGGTAGGGATGACAGGATTTGAACCCGTGACATTTTGTACCCAAAACAAACGCGCTACCAAGCTGCGCTACATCCCTTTCAATTGGTCTACAGTATCATTGTAGAGAATCCCCGTCTTGTTTTCCACATCCTTATTCTCTTTCCTCCAATGATATGCAAAATGGATCTCGGCATTTCTTTTTTTTTTTTCGTCTCATATCATATAACATATAATAAATGAATATTTTTCTCGGGAATTCTCAGACGGAAAGGGACCCATTTTTCTGCTTTAAGAAAAAGAAAAAAAATATTATCTACCGAATCATTGCACATTTCCATTTGAATTAGGGATTCCGCACACAAATAGAAGGTAACTACATATACATCTCTTACCATAATGTATTACAATATGGAATACAAAAAAAGAAGGAGGATTTTCAATGCGAGATCTAAAAACATATCTTTCCGTGGCCCCGGTACTAAGCACTCTATGGTTCGGGTCTTTAGCAGGTTTATTGATAGAAATCAATCGTTTATTCCCCGATGCGTTGACATTTCCTTTTTTTTCATTCTAGTTATTGACATAGAAAGGGGTGAAGAAGAGTAGAGATAGAATCAAATATTTGTCTCTCGTTCCCCTCTTTTCTTGTTTTTTTTTGGAATTCGATAGATAGAATAAGGGGCGAACGAGAAAGAAAAAAGTGGATTCAACCTCATCGAAACTCGGGTTCAGGCTCCAATTAAATTCAAAATACAGTTAAAGTTAAAAGAAAAGCGAAATGAAAATGTGGCTAGGAGAAGAGTATCATACAATACAAGATACTTAAATGGAATACTGTACTGTGAGTAGCAATATAGTTGAGTAGAAATATAGTTAGAAATTTTTGTATTACTTACTATTTACTATATAGATTGCAAGAAAATCTTGATTTCAGAATTGGATTTTGAGTTGTTAGCAACTTCTATTTTTTTTGGTTCCTTTCTTCTTATTCGCTTTGGATCGGAAAATATAGAAAATATAAAAGTTGGGTGAATCAAAACCCGAAAGGAGGTTCATGGCCAAGGGTAAAGATGTCCGAGTAAGGGTTCTTTTGGAATGTACCAGTTGTGTTCGAAACTGTGTTAATAAGGAATTGGCGGGTATTTCCAGATATATTACTCAAAAGAATCGACACAATACACCTAGTCGATTGGAATTGAGAAAATTCTGTCCCTATTGTTCCAAACATACAATTCATGGGGAGATAAAGAAATAGATATAGATCCAATTGAGTGCTTGTGTGTCACTCTTCCAAGGAACATGAAAAAAAATTAGATAGATATATATATCTATCTATTATTCATATATTTAAATAGAAACAACTAAATAGAGAAAAACAAATCCTATTAATTAATTTTATAAATCATTTTTGATTGGACCGGAATAGGATTTTAAGGATAAGGAATAAAAAAATTATGGATAAATCCAAGCGACTCTTTCTTAAATCCAAGCGATCTTTTCGTAGGCGTTTGCCCCCGATCCAATCGGGGGATCGAATTGATTATAGAAACATGAGTTTAATTAGTCGATTTATTAGTGAACAAGGAAAAATATTATCTAGGCGAGTGAATAGATTGACCTTAAAAGAACAACGATTAATTACTATTGCTATAAAACAAGCTCGTATTTTATCTTCGTTACCTTTTCTTAATAATGAGAAACAATTTGAAAGAAGTGAGTCGACCACTAGAACTACTGGTCTTAGAACCAGAAAAAAATAGGCTTACTCCTCAATTGAATCAAAATTCCAAGCAGAACTCAAACACCTGGATGTTTTCGTCAACAAATCCTGGAATCCGTTGTGTTGTAAGAAAAAAAGAATTCGAGAATTCAGAATAAATAGAAATCTTTTTTTTATTTGAGGGTGTTCGCTTATTTTGACGATTTTATCATCTTATCCCGATTTTATCATAGTAATTTCTATTCTACCTTCCCGGAGTTCATTCTCCAGAGAACTGCATTTAAAAGATTCTGGAAGATTCCTTCCAACCCCCTTATTTTATGATCTCATTGGAAATCATATAAAGACAATTACTATTTGATATAGCTATTTGTGCAAGTATTTTACGATTAAGAATCAACTGCCCCTTATACAGATTGTATAGTAATCTACTATAAATATAGGATATTCGATTTCGCCGAATCACTGCATTTATTCGAGTGATCCACAAACGACGAAAATCTCTTTTTTTCCTATCTCTATCATGATGAGCCGAAGCCAAAGTTCTTATTTTCTGTTGAGTAATTGTTCGAGTAAGTCTTGAATGAGCCCCGCGAAAGCTTGATGCAAATAAACGAAGTTTTGTTCTACGTCTCCGAGCTATATATCCTCGTCTAATTCTGGTCATTGAATAAATGAAACTTTGATGAATAACTAATTGATTTCCTTTCTTTCGGTTATTCATTTCCCCTTTCCTAGTCTATTAAGAACAAAACGGATTCTTCCAATTTATAAGAGGAAAATTCCAATGGCTTTTGCTACTATAACCTTCCCGACCACGCTTTTTTCCTTTTTTCTAGGCGCATTGGAAATAAAATAAAGTAGTAAATAGAAATAGATAAACAAATTGTGGGTTCCATCGTCTCTATGGTTATTTCTTAAACGGTGAGGTCCTTTCTATACACCGGAGCCCTTTCCTCCATTTAATCAATGCTATTGTATTGGTAACTTGTACAGTTACCACTCTTTGGCTCTACCCATGAATTTTCCAGTAATAGGTCTTTCATAACGAGATATACCTTATACAGTAACGGTATTTAATTATGAAGTTTGGTTGGGTAGCTGACCCTGTTAGTCCGTTCTTGCAAGAGTAGAAACATAATCTTTCCGCTTTTTAAATAGGATTTCCCCCCGCTTAATGGATAACTATTTGTTACCAATGGGGAAATCTTTCTCATCTTAAATTGCAAATTGAAGTGATTGACTTTGCACCAATGGAAACCGTAAATTTCATACACAATAGAAAGATAGGATAGATCTATCCTTTTTAGTTTTAGATAGTGAATGGAGTTCTTCCATTCTATCCGATTCAATGGTACTGATCATTGATATTGGAAAATTTCTTTTCTTTCTTTTGTTTTGTCTCAACCCATGATTTAAACGAGTCGCACATACACCCTCGTACATGTTCCTCGGCGCTGAGGGCATCCCCCAAGAGCGGGGGATTTCATGACGTTTCTGATTGGCTGTCTTGGGTTTCTAATAAGTTGTTTAATAGTTGGCATGCTGAATTATACATTAGGGGTTGGTTTAGATCGATCCTAACCGGACGATTATGAATTTCTTCTATTAAATAGATTAATAGAATATTAAACCCTTAAGAAATAAGAAGATAAAATCTGAAATCGTGTATTTGCGTGAAATCACTGCTATTTTTTATACAACCGCTACAAGATCAACAATTCCATGAGCTTGGGCTTCTGTTGCTGACATAAAAACATCCCTTTCCATGTCTTCGGATACAACCCATAAGGGCTTGCCTGTTCTTTGTACATAAACCCTTGTAAGGGTTTCGCGCAGTTTCAGTAGTTCTTCCGCTTCCAGGATAAATTCGACGGTTTGTGCCTCATAAAAAGCGGCAATAGGTTGATGGATCATTACCCTGATTAGAGAGATAAAATGATATAGATAATATAACATAATAAAAGATTCCTATAGCTCGACGATCCGGGGAGGGGAAGAGAGAAAGAATAAGAAAAAGATAGAATTGAACAACCGTACGGGCATTTTTGCGCATTGCATACGGCTCTCCAATAGACTTCACTTTTTTACCTTTCATCGAAGAAAGAGAAAATATGATGTCTCTTATACCCAGATCGGTAAATGATCCAATTACCACTCTTCTTTTTTTTGGAGGAGTTAAAAAATACTAGGATGGCCCCGTTGCTTTCTATATTTATTTCGGCTGTTATTCAGCAATCCCAAAGTTTCTTTCTTTTTTTGATTTTCGTACTCTTTGATAACCTAAATCCTGTTAATAATCCTCTAGTGTGAAAAAAGTTTGTGACGCTGAAATAGGCCTACGATAGGTAAGATAAAGTCGTAAATACCCTTCCTTTGTCTCATACTACTCTTTCAATATATAATCGAGAATCTTTTGAAAAAAAAAAAACAATAAAGAATTTGGATATCGAATTCGAAGTGCCGTGCTATTATTACTGAATATTAATAATTCATATGGTGAAGCCATAGTCTTCTTTTTTCTCTCAAATAAAAAACTCATTGGCGCTAAGCGTGAGGGAATGCTAGACGTTTGGTAATTGCTCCTCCGACCAGGATAAAAGACCCCATTGAGGCGGCCAATCCCATGCATATTGTGCGTACATCTGGTCGCACAAATTGCATAGTATCATAAATAGCTATTCCGGGTATTACCCAGCCGCCAGGAGAGTTTATAAACAAATAAAGATCCTCGGTATCTTTCTCTATACTGAGATATACCATAAGACCAATAAGTTGATTCGAGATCTCGCTATCAACTTCTTGGCCTAAAAAAAGTAATCTTTCTCGATAAAGTCGGTTGATTAGGATAAAATTATATCCTTTACCTTTAGGAGTCGTACAAACACCTTTTGATGCATACGGTTCAACATGCGAAAAAAATCAATGTGTAAACTCCAGTCGAACTAACTTTTCATTGATGTATTTTTTCATCGAGATCCGATTCAAAAATCACGATGTCATTTTCTTGTTCCTGAATGGGCTTTTTCAATTTTTTTAGGTTTATGCTCTATTCCGAGTAAGGATCTGCCCGATTTTGATTTGTACATATAGGACAAATGACCCCAATACCACGTCTTTTTTTTGCTATTACCCCCCTTTTCTTTTCAATTCATTTCTTTCATGCCTTCTGTTAAATGGTAAATATTCAACGTATTCATATTCATTCCCTTTTGGATTCGATTGATTAACAGTTTGAGATCATTCCTATTTAACGAAATCGAATCGTTTATGATATAAGTAATAATCATAAATATATTACCAATTGGGTTTTTTAAACGGAGCCTGGATACTTCATTTTATTGGTCCAGCCAAGCCGACCATAAATTATTTTAATTGCTAATATTATATTAATCTAGATACTTCCTCACAAAACTGATCTACTTGCACTTCATTGCGCTTCACGCTACAAATTTTTGATAATTCCAGTTTCTTTTGGGGGCGAAACAGAGGATATCTCCATCGAGGGAGAGAATGGGGAAATCCCATATGACCCAATATATTTGATAAGTCGCACTATACGTCAACCCAAGATGGATCGTCCTCTCCGGCACTTCGAAAAGGTACTTTTGGAACACCAATAGGCATAAACTGAAAGAAAAAAGAATTAAGTACTCTATTTCACTTTGATGTGGAAGCGTAATAATGTGCTTATTATCTTAATAATATCGACCTTTATCATATTTTATATATAGATTGAATAAGTTCAGAAAATAACGTAAAGGAAAATTCTTACGAATGGCTCTTTGAATGATGACCAAATATAGATGCATTCGCTCATAGAAAAGGGAATCAACCCCCATTGCGTATTGGTACTTATCGAGTATAGAATAGATCTGCTTCTCTTTTTTTCTACGAACCGAACTGTTCCATTATTACTAAATACTAAAAGAATAGAACAAATATTAATCCTTTTTCCGAGCTAATCGGCTGAAAAAAAAGGGCGGTCCATAGCATAGTTTTTTTTCAATGCAATAATGAAATAAAGTTACATAGTGTCTATTTTTTGTTGATAAAGGGGTATTCCCATGGGTTTGCCTTGGTATCGTGTTCATACCGTCGTATTGAATGATCCCGGTCGTTTGCTTTCTGTCCATCTAATGCATACAGCTCTGGTTGCTGGTTGGGCCGGTTCAATGGCTCTATATGAATTAGCAGTTTTTGATCCCTCCGACCCCGTTCTTGATCCAATGTGGAGACAAGGTATGTTCGTTATACCCTTCATGACTCGTTTAGGAATAACCAATTCATGGGGCGGTTGGAGTATTACAGGAGGGACGATAACGAATCCGGGTATTTGGAGTTACGAAGGTGTAGCTGGGGCACATATTGTGTTTTCTGGCTTGTGCTTCTTGGCAGCTATTTGGCATTGGGTGTATTGGGATCTAGAAATATTTGGTGATCAACGTACAGGAAAACCTTCTTTGGATTTGCCTAAGATCTTTGGAATTCATTTATTTCTCTCCGGAGTAGCTTGTTTTGGGTTTGGCGCATTTCATGTAACAGGATTGTATGGTCCTGGAATATGGGTGTCCGACCCTTATGGACTAACTGGAAAGGTACAGGCGGTAAATCCAGCGTGGGGTGTGGAAGGTTTTGATCCTTTTGTTCCAGGAGGAATAGCCTCTCATCATATTGCAGCAGGGACATTGGGCATCTTAGCAGGCTTATTCCATCTTAGTGTCCGTCCGCCTCAACGTCTATACAAAGGATTACGTATGGGCAATATTGAAACCGTTCTTTCCAGCAGCATCGCAGCTGTCTTTTTTGCAGCTTTTGTAGTTGCTGGAACTATGTGGTATGGTTCAGCAACTACCCCCATCGAATTATTTGGTCCCACCCGTTATCAATGGGATCAGGGATACTTTCAGCAAGAAATATATCGAAGAGTTAGTGCTGGACTAGCCGAAAATCAAAGTTTATCAGAAGCTTGGTCTAAAATTCCTGCAAAATTAGCTTTTTATGATTACATCGGAAATAATCCGGCGAAAGGGGGATTATTCAGAGCGGGTTCAATGGATAACGGGGATGGAATAGCTGTCGGGTGGTTAGGACACCCTATCTTTAGAGATAAAGAAGGGCGTGAGCTTTTTGTACGTCGTATGCCTACTTTTTTTGAAACATTTCCAGTTGTTTTGGTAGACGGAGATGGAATTGTTAGAGCCGATGTTCCTTTTAGAAGGGCAGAATCGAAGTATAGTGTCGAACAAGTAGGTGTAACTGTTGAGTTCTATGGTGGCGAACTGAATGGGGTGAGTTATAGTGATCCGGCTACTGTGAAAAAATATGCTAGACGTGCTCAATTGGGTGAAATTTTTGAATTAGATCGTGCTACTTTGAAATCCGATGGTGTTTTTCGTAGCAGTCCAAGGGGTTGGTTTACTTTTGGACATGCTTCGTTTGCTCTGCTCTTTTTCTTCGGACACATTTGGCATGGTGCTAGAACCCTGTTCAGAGATGTTTTTGCTGGTATTGACCCAGATTTGGATGCTCAAGTGGAATTTGGAGCATTCCAAAAAATTGGAGATCCAACGACAAGAAGACAAATAGTCTGATGCAACATTGCTCTGTTATTTTTCGCTTCTGGCTTCTATTTTCTGTTTGTGATTTTACATAAGGTACTGGAGAAATCTGGATTGAAATCGCCGCCTTTTCCCTTTTCTTTGATTCTTCTTTTTTCTTTAATTCGGGAGATAATCCCAAATAAACAGGTATGGAAGCTATAATTGTAAACCGCGATCGAATTTATGGAAGCATTGGTTTATACATTCCTCTTAGTTTCGACTCTAGGGATCATTTTTTTCGCTATCTTTTTTCGAGAACCGCCTAAAGTTCCAACTAAAAAAGTGAAATGATTTTTCATTATCCCAATTGACGTAACGGGCCTCGCAATATTGCAATATTGCGAGGCCCGTTACGTCAACTAGTCCCCGTGTTCTTCGAATGGATCCCTTAGTTGTTGAGAGGGTTGCCCAAAAGCAGTATATAAGGCGTACCCAGTAAAACTTACAAGTAAACCAGATATAGAGATGGCGACTAGGGTTGCTGTTTCCATTCTTATATAATTTCAAGACCACAATGGATCTATGATAAGATCGTTTATTTACAACAGAATGGTATACAAAGTCAACAGATCTCAATGAATAAAAAATAGGATTTATGGCTGCACAAACTGTTGAGGGTAGTTCTAGATCTAGTCTAAGACGAACTGCTGTAGGGGATTTATTGAAACCATTGAATTCGGAATATGGTAAAGTAGCTCCTGGATGGGGAACTACTCCTTTGATGGGTGTCGCAATGGCCCTATTTGCGATATTCCTATCTATTATTTTGGAGATTTATAATTCTTCCGTTTTACTGGATGGAATTTCACTGAATTAGAGTTACAAGAACCACAAAATCCTAGCTTTTAAATACAAAAAGGGAAGCATTTAGGTCCCGGATTTGAATTTTAGCTCATTTTTTTTGGTAGTTCGACCGCGCAATTTTTTTGTTTCTGTATTTCCGGAATATGAGTGTGTGACTTGTTATAATTGATCCTATTGATAGTACAGAGAATGGGTCTGTCGTCTTGATAGAGACGGTTTTACCCCGTCGGATATTTATTCTAGTATCTGGAGCACGGAATACATGAAATAGATCACGAAGTATTCGAACTATGATTCATACTTAATATTCAGA